TATTGGACTCTATATATTAACGATCGGGAATCGTCGAGGTATTTGTTCAAATAGGTATAATCCATGTAATCGAAGAAACTATCAAAATGAAACGGTTGACGATAATAAGTATACGAAAGAGAAAGAACCCTATTTTTGTAGTTCCTATGATGCACTTGGAGCTTATCGGCAGAAACGAATCAATTTAGATAGTCCTTTGTGGCTCCGGTGGCGACTCGATCAACGTGTCATTGCCTCAAGAGAAGTTCCCATCGAAGTTCAATATGAATCTTTGGGTACCTATCATGAGATTTATGGGCACTATCTAATAGTAAGAAGTGTAAAAAAAGAAATCCTTTGTATATACATTCGAACAACTGTCGGTCATATTTCTTTTTATCGAGAAATAGAAGAAGCCATACAAGGGTTTTGTCGGGCCTACTCATACGATACCTAAGCTAAGTAATTATGTGATACCGTGGGAATTCGGTTCTCTACGGCTCAACCGGTATCATAATTCCTGAATTTCTACGTGAATCAAGATCGAGGAAAGGAAGTCTTCAAATCACTGACTCAAACCCATTGTCGAATCCTACTCAGCGGAATATGGAGGTACTTATGGCAGAACGGGCCGATCTGGTTTTTCACAATAAAGTGATAGATGCAACTGCCATGAAACGACTTATTAGCAGATTAATAGATCACTTCGGAATGGCATATACATCGCACATCCTGGATCAAGTAAAGACTCTGGGTTTCCAGCAAGCCACTGCTACATCCATTTCATTAGGAATTGATGATCTTTTAACAATACCTTCGAAGGGATGGCTAGTCCAAGATGCTGAACAACAAAGTTTGATTTTAGAAAAGCACCATCATTATGGGAATGTACACGCGGTAGAAAAATTGCGTCAATCCATTGAGATATGGTATGCTACAAGTGAATATTTGAGACAAGAAATGCATCCTAATTTTAGGATGACTGATCCTTCTAATCCAGTCCATATAATGTCCTTTTCGGGAGCTAGAGGAAATGCATCTCAGGTACACCAATTAGTAGGTATGAGAGGATTAATGTCGGACCCCCAAGGACAAATGATTGATTTACCCATTCAAAGCAATTTACGCGAAGGACTCTCTTTAACGGAATATATAATTTCCTGCTACGGAGCCCGCAAAGGAGTTGTGGATACTGCTGTACGAACATCAGATGCTGGATACCTCACGCGTAGACTTGTTGAAGTAGTTCAACACATTGTTGTGCGTAGAACAGATTGTGGCACTATCCGAGGTATTTCCGTGAGTCCTCGAAATGGGATGACGGAAAAAATTTGGATCCAAACACTAATTGGTCGTGTATTAGCAGACGATATATATATGGGTCTACGATGCATTGCCACTCGAAATCAAGATATTGGTATTGGACTTGTCAATCGATTCATAACCTTTCGAGCACAATCAATATATATTCGAACCCCCTTTATTTGCAGGAGTACATCTTGGATCTGTAGATTATGTTATGGTCGGAGTCCCACTCATGGCGACCTGGTCGAATTGGGAGAAGCAGTAGGTATTATTGCAGGTCAATCAATTGGGGAACCAGGGACTCAACTAACATTAAGAACTTTTCATACCGGTGGAGTATTTACAGGTGGTACTGCAGAACATGTACGAGCTCCTTCTAATGGAAAAATAAAATTCAATGAGGATTTGGTTCATCCCACACGTACACGTCATGGACATCCTGCTTTTCTATGTTATATAGACCTGTATGTAACTATTGAGAGTCAGGATATTCTACATAATGTGAATATTCCACAAAAAAGTTTTCTTTTAGTTCAAAACGATCAATATGTAGAATCAGAACAAGTGATTGCTGAGATTCGCGCTGGAACATCCACTTTCAATTTTAAAGAGAGGGTTCGAAAACATATTTATTCTGACTCAGAGGGAGAAATGCACTGGAGTACCGATGTGTACCATGCGCCTGAATATAGATATGGTAATGTTCATCTCTTACCAAAAACAAGTCATTTATGGATATTATCAGGAGGTCCGTGCAGATCCAGTATAGTCACTTTTTCGCTCCACAAGGATCAAGATCAAATGAATGTTCATTCTCTTTCTGTCGAACGGAGATCTATTTCTGACCTCTCAGTGACTAATGATCGAGTGAGACACAAATTGTTTAGTTCGGATCCTTCCAGTAAAAAAGGGCAGGGGATTCTTGATTATTCAGGACCTGATCGAATCATATCTAATGGTCATTGGAATTTCCTATATCCTGCCATTCTCCACGAGAATTCTGATTTATTGGCGAAAAGGCGAAGAAATAGATTCATCATCCCATTCCAATATGATCAAGAACGGGAGAAAGAACTAATGCTCCGTTCTGGTATCTCGATTGAAATACCCATAAATGGGATTTTACGTAGAAATAGTATTCTTGCTTATTTCGACGATCCCCGATACAGAAGAAGTAGTTCAGGAATTACTAAATATGGGACCATAGAGGTGGATT